TATATATAGCGCAACCCAACCCAATCCTAATCTTTGTTTTGCAGGTTTATAATTGATCCCTTTCTTATTTTGAATCTAAATATCTAAATACTGAGAAAAATTCCCTCTTGACAGTAATATATGTTGTATATGTAAATCCTAGATGTGAAAATAAGCATAATTCATCTACGAAAGGGTATAATATAAAGACGGAAATCTATATGAAAAATCAAAAATAAAGAACAAAGGCCAATAAGATCGAAATAATGAATCATAAATCGAGTTCGGGTTCGAATTCCATAAGTAATATAATATGGATCTTTTTTTCTATAATGATAGATAAATGAAACACATTTATTCACGATTTCATTTACTTGCAATTTTTTTTTTTCAAAAAAAAAGGATTGGCTGAACTTGAAAATTGACTCATTGAATGAGTAAACGATTGAATCGGATTCGGTTGGGTGGTACCAACTAAATCGAGTGCTATCTCCCATTTATCTCTTATTGAATTAACTGATCAACTTGCTATCGGACATTTATTTTCGATTTGGTATTATTCCAAAAAGGATTTCGACATATTTCACTTTATTATAATTATGAGAATCAATCCTACTACTTCTAGCCCTGCGGTTTCCACACTTGAAGAAAAAAAACTAGGGCGTATCGCTCAAATTATTGGCCCAGTACTGGATGTCGTTTTTCCCCCGGGCAAAATGCCTAATATTTATAACGCTTTGGTAGTTAAGGGTCGAGATACTGTCGGTCAGCAAATTAATGTGACTTGCGAGGTACAACAATTATTAGGAAATAATCGAGTTAGAGCTGTAGCTATGAGTGCTACAGATGGGCTGATGAGAGGAATGGAAGTGATTGACACGGGAGCTCCTCTAAGTGTTCCAGTCGGCGGAGCTACTCTCGGGCGAATCTTCAACGTTCTTGGAGAGCCTGTTGATAATTTAGGTCCTGTAGATACTCGCACAACATCTCCTATTCATAGATCTGCGCCTGCCTTTATACAGTTAGATACGAAATTATCAATCTTTGAAACAGGTATTAAGGTGGTAGATCTTTTAGCTCCTTATCGCCGTGGAGGAAAAATCGGACTATTTGGGGGAGCTGGAGTGGGTAAAACAGTACTCATCATGGAATTGATCAACAACATTGCCAAAGCTCATGGAGGCGTATCCGTATTTGGCGGAGTAGGAGAACGTACTCGTGAAGGAAATGATCTTTACATGGAAATGAAAGAATCCGGAGTAATTAATGAAAAAAATCTTGCAGAATCAAAAGTAGCTTTAGTCTATGGTCAAATGAATGAACCGCCGGGAGCTCGTATGAGAGTTGGTTTGACTGCCCTAACTATGGCAGAATATTTCCGGGATGTTAATGAACAAGATGTGCTTCTATTCATCGACAATATCTTTCGTTTTGTCCAAGCAGGATCAGAAGTATCCGCATTATTAGGGAGAATGCCTTCTGCAGTGGGTTATCAACCTACCCTTAGTACAGAAATGGGTTCTTTGCAAGAAAGAATTACTTCTACCAAAGAGGGATCTATAACTTCGATCCAAGCAGTTTATGTACCTGCGGACGATTTGACCGACCCTGCTCCTGCCACTACATTTGCACATTTAGATGCTACTACCGTACTATCAAGAGGATTAGCTGCCAAGGGTATTTATCCAGCAGTAGATCCTTTAGATTCAACGTCAACTATGTTACAACCCCGGATCGTTGGCGAGGAACATTATGAAACTGCGCAAAGAGTTAAGCAAACTTCACAACGTTACAAAGAACTTCAGGACATTATAGCTATTCTTGGGTTGGATGAATTATCCGAGGAGGATCGTTTAACTGTAGCAAGAGCACGAAAAATTGAGCGTTTCTTATCACAACCCTTCTTCGTGGCAGAAGTATTTACTGGTTCTCCAGGAAAATATGTTGGTCTTGCAGAAACAATTAGGGGGTTTCAACTGATCCTTTCCGGAGAATTAGATGGTCTGCCCGAGCAGGCTTTTTATTTGGTGGGTAACATCGATGAAGCTACCGCGAAAGCTATGAACTTAGAAGTGGAGAGCAATTTGAAGAAATGACCTTAAATCTTTGTGTACTGACTCCTAATCGAATTATTTGGGATTCAGAAGTGAAAGAAATCATTTTATCTACAAATAGTGGCCAAATTGGTGTATTACCAAACCACGCCCCTATTGCCACGGCTGTAGATATAGGTCTTTTGAGAATACGCCTCAACGACCAATGGTTAACGGTGGCTCTGATGGGTGGTTTTGCTAGAATAGGGAATAATGAGATCACCATTTTAGGAAATGATGCGGAGATGAGTACTGACATTGATCCGCAAGAAGCTCAACAAGCTCTTAAAATAGCTGAAGCTAACTTGAGTAGAGCTGAGGGTAAGAGACAAGTGATTGAAGCGAATCTAGCTCTCAGACGAGCTAGGACACGAGTAGAGGCTGTCAATATTATTTCCTACTAGTCAATACATCAAAATAATCAAAAAAAGTTTTTTAGAAGTTCTTTATTATACACCACATTTAGATTCTGCCAATTGAAGACAATCAAGTCTAATCTGATACAACGAAAAAAAGAGGATGGGTAGAAAAACTTATTAGATACCGGAGTCAATGCAATGGTATCTAATAAGTTCTACCTACTATTGGATTTGAACCAATGACTCCTGCCGTATGAAAGCAATACTCTAACCACTGAGTTAAGTAGGTAATTTATCACCGCAAAAGAAGACCCATCACCTCGGGGATTATAGATAGAATATTATTTCTAAGCAATACCAATCTGTTAACAGTAAACGGATCAAAGAGTTATCATGTGGGATTAGGGAATATCCATCTTGACAAGAAATTATCTATATGTTAAGATATCTATGACAAGGGCTATAGCTCAGTTAGGTAGAGCACCTCGTTTACACGTGCGCCAATGCTTTTCAAGGGAGCTTATTATGCAATGAACATGGTTGATCTTATTGAAAAATCAATGTCTTACTCCATAGATTCGAGAGAACAATAGCCTGACAAATATTTGGTTCGGTCCGATTTTGGTGCGAATTTAGGTGCCAAATCAAATAGAACCCGTCATTGATTTGATAGTTGATAAGGTAAATACCCAGCCCATTCAATGCTAGGCATAATGAGTATAAGGGCTTCAAAAAAACCTCCTTTCATCCTATGAACTTTAAGGTGTATGAAGTCTCATATTCGACTCTTGCAGCGGAACGATAGAGACTCCATTTAACTTAGGTTGATCTAAGCCGAAGGCAGACCTAAGTCAAGGTAACCCTTCTTTGAAACACTTTGGTATTGCTACTAGATCTGAATACAAATAATGAATCAGAGCACATGGAGCCAGCTTATTATCTTCCTGTAAAGAAAAAATATGGTAGACTAACTGATCTTTACATCAGTTGATGAAAGAGCCCAATGCAACAAACAAAATGCATGTTGGGTCTTTGAAACAGTTCGAATCATTTCGATAATAATCAGTTTGATCTGTTTTACCGAGAAGGTCTACGGTTCGAGTCCGTATAGCCCTAATACATTCTATTTGTCTATTTTTGTATAGACATTCCATTTTTGTTTAGTATAGTTTTCATTTCCTCATTAGTACTTGTTTATAGACTGGACAGACCAGACCATTGGTTGTTTCATAGAAATGAAATGAAAGCATTACCACATATTCATGTAAATACATAGGTACCTGAAAATAAAAACAATAATTCATTCCAATGGATCTAATCAGATCAGTATGTGTCAAATCTAGGACAAGAAAAAGAAAGAAAATATAATCGTTCGGTGCATTAGATTGTGTTTACGTATTCGTATTTGTATAAAATCAATAGAAACAACGACGATCCTTTACCTGGATTTTAATGAAAAGAATACTTCGAATATGTTAGAAATCCCTAGACATTTTTTACCCCCCAAAAATTATCGGTTTTGATAATAACTATGTTATGTTTGATATTATTTTTTGATAATATTTCATTATCTTATTTCATTTTATTATTTAGAATTTTATTATTTAATATTTTTTATATCTTATATCTATTTTTTTATAGAGAATAGAGAAAGCGAGACAAAGTGAGAGAGTTTTGTTTGTGTAAGAATGCCTTATTTCTACACCATATCTAAATAGAATCGAAATCAAAAACGGAATCCCGATTCCGTTGGATGAATCTCTAAACAAGACATGCCGCGCAGCAAACAAACTCTGAACTATGCACTTTGATTTGATTAAAAAAAATTCTTGTTTCACCTAGGAAAACAAGTTCTGGATGAATTGACAATGCCAACTCGAATAATTAAGCATATTCCACATTAATAGGAGTACATTTATGTTTCTGCTTCACGAATATGATATTTTATGGGCATTTCTAATAATATCAAGCGTTATTCCTATCTTGGCATTTGTAATTTCAGGAGTTTTAGCCCCGGTTAGTAAAGGACCAGAGAAGCTCTCTAGTTATGAATCGGGCATAGAACCTATGGGGGACGCTTGGTTACAATTCCGAATCCGCTATTACATGTTTGCTCTAGTTTTTGTTGTTTTTGATGTTGAAACGGTCTTTCTTTATCCATGGGCAATGAGTTTCGATGTATTGGGTGTATCTGTATTTATCGAAGCTTTAATTTTCGTGCTTATCCCAATTGTGGGTTCAGTTTATGCATGGCGAAAGGGAGCGTTGGAATGGTCTTAACTGAGTATTCAGACAATAAAAAAAAAAAAGAAGGAAAAAATTACATTGAGACAGTTATGAATTTGATTGAGTTTCCGTTACTTGACCAAACAACCCCCAATTCAGTTATTTCAACTACATCGAATGATCTTTCGAATTGGTCAAGACTCTCCAGTTTATGGCCGCTTCTATATGGTACCAGTTGCTGTTTCATTGAATTTGCTTCATTAATAGGCTCGCGATTCGACTTTGATCGTTATGGGTTGGTACCAAGATCAAGTCCTAGGCAAGCGGACCTAATTTTAACAGC